TCTTTTTTTAGGGGGTCTGCAACCATTGTGTGGCATAGGGGTTACATCCCGTACGAAATTTAAAAGGATACCGCTTCTACGAATAGCTCGTAATGCCGCATCTCTTCCGAGACCAGGACCTTTTATCATGACTTCTGCTCGTTGCATACCTTGATCCGCTACTGCTCGAATAGCATTTCCTGCTGCGGTTTGAGCAGCAAAAGGCGTACCTCTTCTTGTACCCCTGAATCCACAAGTACCGGCCGAGGACCAACAAATTACCCGACCCCGGACATCTGTAACAGTCACAATGGTGTTGTTGAAACTTGCTTGAACATGAATAACGCCCTTTGGTATTCGACGTCCACTTTTACGTGAACCAATCCGTCCCGGCCTACGTGAACCACTTCTGGGTGGAGATTTTGCCATATTTTATCATTTCATAAATATAAGTCAGAGATATATGGATATATCCATTTCATGTCAAAACCGACCTTTTATTTTTATTTGTTCATCGGTTACTTTCTAAAGTCCCTTTTCGAAAGATTATCCTTGTCTTTGTTTATGTCTCGGGTTGGAACAAATTACTATAATCCGTCCCCTCCTGCGGATCAGTCGACATTTTTCACAAATTTTACGAACTGAAGCCCTTATTTTCATAATTGTTATTCCTTAAATGAATTTCGAATCTACTTAATTGGAAGAAAATAAGTATCTTGAAACTTTTGAACCGCGATTTGTATCCCCCTGAAAGGAATGTTGAAAAATAACCTAATCACTCAAATCCTTTTGTGTAGTCTATATATTTATATTATATATATGACCCCCTTCAATTTTGCCTCTAGCCACCGGGAGTATATGTATAATAGTATATGTAGAAAAAGGGGTCGAATCCCTCCTGAAACATAATCTAAAGTTAGAATCTTACTTCGCTCTCTAAACTATCTAAAAGAACCCGGGCATACCCTTGGTAAGTTATTCGTTAATTAAACCTCGAGGAATCCTACCTTTTTTTCTCACAACACAAAAGTAAGCTCAAAATCAAATTCGGGTAGAAGAATAATTACCATATATAACACAAAATTTCTCCACCGATTCTTTCTAGTCGAGCCGCTCGGTCTGTCATTATACCCCGAGAGGTAGAGAGAATTACAATCCCCATCCCGTCTAAAATTCTAGGAATTCGTCTATAGTTAAAATAGATTCGTAGACCGGGTCGACTGATTCGTTTTAAATTTAAAACGGGTCTATACGGCCCTTTCCTATTCCTTCGATGTCGTAGGGTTAAAACTAAAAACTCTTTTTTGTTTTCCATCAGTTTCCTTGCGTTTGCGATAAAACCCTCTCGCAAAAGTATTTTAACAATGTTTTCGGTGATGTTAGTAGATGCTATTCGAACCGTTCCCTTTCTATTCATGTCTGCATTTCGTATAGAAGTTATTATGTCAGCAATAGTGTCCTTGCCCATGATAAACTGCAAATTTTGTTGCTTCCGAATTTTGATATAATCAACATGTTCTTTTTTTTATGAAAATTATTAAAGGTATATGCGTGAGACATACTCTACTAAATTTTTATTTATCTATTTTCTTTTCATATCTTATAATACTTCAGGTGCTAATGAAACTATTTTAGTAAAATTAAACTGTCTCAATTCCCGGGCGATCGCACCAAAAACTCGAGTTCCCTTTGGATTTCCTTCTTGATCAATGACAACTGCAGCATTGTCATCGTACCGGATTATCATACCGTTATCACGTCTGAGTTCTTTACAAGTACGTACAATTACAGCTCTGATCACTTCTGATCTTTCTAGAGGCGTATTGGGTACTGCTTCCTTGATCACAGCAACAATAACGTCACCAATATGAGCATATCTACGATTACTGGCTCCTATGATTCGAATACACATCAATTCTCGGGCACCGCTATTGTCTGCTACATTCAAATGGGTTTGAGGTTGAATCATATCGTTTTTTGAGTCCGTTTTTTTAATGTTTAATTTATTTTTAATGTTTAATTTAAAGTAAAGCACTGAAAGAAAGGACGAAGTAAAAAAAGAAAAAAAAAAAAAGGAAAACCCGCATTTTTTATACCCAAGATTTATTTCCTTTGTTTCGACATTCCTATCCCGAAATAATGAATTGAGTTCTTATAGGCATTTTGGACGCCGCTATTGAAATAGCCTTTCGAGCTATATTTTCAGCTACTCCACTCATTTCATAAAGTATTCTACCCGGTTTAACGACGGCTACCCAATATTCGGGGGATCCTTTACCGGACCCCATACGGGTTTCCGTGGGTCTTACTGTAACTGGTTTGTCTGGAAAGATCCGTACCCATATTTTTCCACCGCGCCGTACATTTCGTGTCATTGCTCGGCGCCCCGCTTCGATTTGTCTAGATGTGATCCAAGCGGGTTCAAGTGCTTGAAGAGCATATCTGCCGAAACAAATATGATTACCTCGATAAGATATCCCTTTCATTCTTCCTCTATGTTGTTTACGGAATCTTGTTCTTTTGGGGTTATAATTGATGGTTCGTTCTCAATGCCATCTCTACTACAGAACTGGACATGAGAGTTTCTTCTCATCCAGCTCCTCGCGAATGGACTAAAAAAAAGATTTTATCAAGATATAGGGGGATTTAATGAATAATATACTGAAGCATAGGATTTTTTTAAAGTTCATCTAATAAATCTATTATAAATTTGGATATCTTGTTTAGATAGAGAATTGAAACATTTATGTTCTATTTATAGATAATCTCAATGTCTTTTTTTACGGTTATAACAAATCTTTATTTTGTTTTGCTCTTTACCATATCGTATCGATCAAAATGCATCAATCCAATAAAATAAAAAAAAAAATAAAATAAACCTTTCGCGGGCGAATATTTACTCTTTCAATATCTATTTCAGTTGTAAGGTTAGTTCATGACCTCTACGAATAAAAGAATAGTAATAGTTTAGTTCCTGGGTTTGTTTCGCCATCCCACCCAATAAATCATTCCGATTCATTTCCACTAGAATCTTCTTTATTCACGGGTTCCATCGTTCCCATTGCTTCTCGATTTAATGGTTAGGTCTGAATTCTCCAACGGAGTCCTTAATTTAATTTGTTCTTAAGTCAATTTTCTCAGTTTTTATTGGCTCGGGGCTCTTGATTTTTTTGTTCTATGAACGGATTCATCTAGTTGGGGATGAATCATTATTGATGCTGTATTACACTGTTTTTTATGAGATGACTTACAGACCTTACATATTGAAATCTTATATCATTTATATTTTCTTTCTCTCTTTCTCTCATCCTTCCATTTATCCGCATGCTTTTCGATTTTCTTTCACAACTTAGAACTTCACAACCTACAATCAGATTGGGTTTTATGTTTATGAAAATTTCAGTTGCTACAATGATATGACCACTATATTATATCTTGACTGGTTCTTTTCTTTGTATTCAGATAATACGAAGCAATGAGTTGGTTATTAGTGCTATAGTTATTAGTTCATACTACAGGACGGTCCATTTTTTGGAATCCTAGCCCTAACAAAAACCAACGAGTCGCACACTAAGCATAGCAATTATATAAAAAAAAAAAAAAATAAATCGAATTTTTATTCAACCCTATAGAATTGCAGAATTGCGGAATTTCTCATTTTTTTTTGATTGAAGATAAAAAGAGCTCGTTCTTTGTTTGGTTTATTTCCATTAATGGGGAGGCTCTAAAGACACGTAAACTCTTATTTTTGTTCGTCTACAAATATCCAAATCTTGATTCCCAATACCCCATAGATAGTTCGAACCGTATAGGAACAATAATCGATTTTAGCTCCAATGGTTTGTAGAGGAACTCTACCTTCTCTGATCCATTCGGCGCGCGCTATTTCTTTTCCGTCAAGACGCCCTGCAATTTGTACTTGAATTCCTTTTGTATCGGACTGTTCCGTTAATTCAATAGCTTTTTTCATTGCTTTGCGAAAAGAAACTCGATTTTTTAATTGGCCGGCTATAAATTCGGCAAGAATATTGGGGTGTCCGTAAGGATTTGCAATTCTTGTAATAGCAATGTTTATTTTTCGATTCACACAATTAAGTTCTTTTTGTACATTCATCTGTAATTCTTCAATTCTTCTCGGTCTATTTTCTAGTAATAATTTTGGGAACCCTATATAGATTATAACTTGAATTAGATCAATTCTTTTTTGAATCTCTATCCGTGCAATTCCCTCAACACCGGAGGATATTCTCATATTTTTTTGTACATAATTCTTAATAAAGGTTCGTATTTTTTGATCTTCTTGTAGATCCTCGCAATAGTTTTTTGGTTTTGCAAACCAAAGAGAATGATGACTTTGTGTTGTACCAAGCCGGAAACCTAGTGGATTTATTTTTTGTCCCATAACCCCCCATTACTAGATGTATCATGACATGTCATAGTTTTGTTCTTTTTTTTTATTAATCTAGTGTTTTTTGAGCACTTGAGATCGAGATAGTCTCTATATTCATATTCAGCTAAGGATATATCTTTTAAAACAATAGTTATATGACAAGTAGGTTTTTTGATCAGGAAAATCCGCCCTTGAGCTCGAGGTTTTAATCTTTTAGCAGTAGGACCCTCGTTTACTTCGGCTTTAATAATGAATAAACTTCCTTCGTTGAAACCCAGATTGTGAATACCATTTGCTGCTGCAGAATAAACCAATTTTAAAATGGGATAACATGCTCGATAAGGCATGAGTTCGAGTATCATAAGGGTTTCCTCGTAAGAACGTCCACGAATCTGATCAATTACCCTTCGGGCTTTGTGAGCAGACATACATATATGTTGACCTAAAGCAGATACTTCTACCTTCTTCTTTATTATCCTTATCATAAGGTTCACCTCTCACCAATGAATCTATATTCACTTTATTAACGACGGGATCTATTATCATTTTTTGCATGTCCACGGAAATTGATAGTGGGCGCAAATTCTCCCAATTTATGTCCTACCATACGATCTGTTATATAAATAGGCAA